AAAAGAGAGTAATTACATGAGTTTCAAACTTTCATTTTGATTTAATTAATATATTAATTAATATAATAAGTTTTATCTTTTCTCCTACCTTCAGAAAAAAAAAAGGCATGTCCACTGTTATTAGATATTCAAATTTTCTGAAAGGTAACTATCCCGCTTTCATAAAAAAATTTATATAGAATCTTTGAAAAAGACTTTTTCATACTTCATAAAAAAGAAAAAGACTTACTGTCTTTAGGATCTGATGCTACACCGCTGCTCAATACCTTAGGGGATCCACTCTATTACATAAGTAGATTCCTAAGATTTATCTCATATTATGAGATAAATAAACAGCTCTTGTTGTATCGGTCCAAAACCTTTCCAATTGATCTTTACGGTGCTTCCTCTATCAATTAAATCTTTTTTTATCCATAGAAAAGAAAGTATTTAGGCATATCTAGTCTTCATTGATCGATGAAGTTTTTTTATTTGCTACAGCTGATAAAAAATCGTTTTGGACGATGCTTATGTAGAAAGCCCTTTTTTTGTGTTTCTAGTATTTCATTGACTAGCTGTTCGTTCTTTTTTTCTATAGTGGAGATAGTCGCACGTAATGACAGATCACAGCCATATTATTAAAAGCTTGTGGTAAAAAGGGATTTCGTTCTAATGCCCGAAAATAATATTCTAAAGCTTTGGTATGTTCCCCATTACTTGTGTGGATAAGGCCTATATTATAGAGTATATAACTTCGATCATAGGGGTCAATTTCTAGTCGCATAGCTTCATAATAATTCTGTAATGCTTCCGCATAATTTCCTTCAGATTGAGCCGACATCCGTTACGGTCGTCATTCGCTTTAACGAATTCTCCGTTTCAGAACCGTATGTGAGATTTTCATCTCATACGGCTCCTCCTTTAGGTGCATAATGAAAATAATATCTGGAAAAATGTGATGTCATTATGAACTAAGCGGGGCTAATGTTTTTACAAGAAATCCCTAGCCAACCTTCTTGCAAAAGATCTTTTCTTACTACCAAGTGGGTTCATGCTAGATAAAAATAAAAAAGGAAACTCTAAAAATTTCTTTGTTCTCAACGCCCCTAAATTTCCAGGAATGAGTCACTTCAACAGTCTTCAATGGTTATACGGGTATCCAAAGTACGAACGAGATGGATGTTTATTGTTCCAACCATTTTAATTAGTCCCAATCCCAAAGAAGAAGAAGAAAGAAAGGGAATCATTTTGAAGAAAGTTTTCGTGTTGTTGATTTCTCGGCGTAGTGCTTCTTCCCCTATGCCTCCTATTCGTATATTGTATTAGTGTAGTAGGATTGATCTGTAATACGGGAACCATAGGTAAAAACCTTTTGCTCAATACTATAATTCACAATTGAAGCATCTAAGGCTGCATTAATCGTGGATACATGACAGAAGGGATTGTTTTTTTATATTATAAACTTCACCTTCAAAGGCGTAGATTTTTTTTTCAATACTCGTTTTTCTTTCTATTCCAAATCGGCGAGAAATAAAAAAAATAATGATAATCAAATCGCACCATCTCTGTAATAAGTAAATGCCTCTTTTTCTCCGGAAGTTGTCGGAATGACTCGTAATAAGATATCGGCTACAATTGTAAAGGTTTTATCAATAAAATTTCCATTTATACGCGATCTTGGCATAGGTAGTAATCCATTCTCTAACTCTTTTGATTTCCTTTACCTTTTCTTTTGTGAGAAAATTTTCTCACAAAGAAAGGAATTGTATAGTACGAACTAACATAAAAGCGGACTCATTAAAAAAAACCTTATATCTACTTCCAATTTTTCCGGTCAAAAAAGGTATCTATTAACCATAATCTAAAAAACGATGAATAACTCGCTATTCACCCAGATACTCAGTCATAATCCTGATGTCGGAGAGATGGCCGAGTGGTTGAAGGCGTAACATTGGAACTGTTATGTAGACTTTTGTTTACCGAGGGTTCGAATCCCTCTCTTTCCGTACTTTCAACTAATTCACTAATCTTACGTGATTGACCACAATGTATCAAATCCAATAAAAAAGAATGGATATAAAATCTACCTTGTTTTTATTTTAAAATAGATTCTCTATTCCTAATTTCTTTCATATGGAAAATGCTAGTAAGAGCAAACAAGGGATCCAAATCTCCCTACCAATCTATGATACATGAATAGGAAAAAGATTCCTCGATAAAATCCCTTCCCTTGTGCCTTTTTCTTTTTAATCAAAAAAGAGGGCAAAGGGGAGTTGTCCGAACTCCTGTTTTTAGTCATTTTTTTTACTTAAGTTAGGTTTATTAAGTCTGTCGAGAGTAATATTCTACGACAAGCAATTCATTTATTTTCAAACCGACGCATTTCCTATCTATTATTTGATTGACTAACCCTTCATATTGGAATGTGTGAAGAGTCAGATGGTTTGGCAATTCCTCAGGGGCAGATGAATCAAGAAGATTTTGAACCAAAGTTCTAGAGTTTTGTTCATCCTTCACTGTA